AGCTGCTTATCGGATGAGTCCATCGTGAGCAGCGTTGGATAGAAAACCTTCTCTGGATGCAGACCAGGATCTCAAGCAACCTTACTAATAAAGGGGATGGGATGAGCGAGACAGGTGCAAGCTCGAGGAGCAAGAAAGGCTGAAAGAGGGAGGAAAGCGAAAGGAATGCAATCGCTCGACTGTAAGGAGAGGAAGGCGAAAGTAAGTGAGTGAGGAAAGCTTTAGCTTGAAGAGAATTCTTGCATAAAGCCCTTGTTTTTGGGCTCTTTCCTGGGCCGCAAAAGCCTGACTTTACCGACCGCTAACTACTCCCTCAAGCTTTGCTGACTTCGGACTTCCCCTGACCCCGACGCCCTACTAGTAAAGGGCTTCTTAGGAAGAAATCCAGATAAACTGGCTAGCTCAAAGAATCCCACTTTCTTTCCCTCTCACGAGCCCCTATAATAGGTTTGGAATTGCATATTTAATTAAATATAACAAGTGGAGTTCTCTCTTTATTCAGATTCAGCAAAGTCAGAAGTCAATCAAGAAACCTACGGCCCACAAGAGCTAAACTATTAGCTGGTCCCCGGCGTGGCTACGATCCTTGCTTAACTGGAGTAAGAATTTCACGACTTTTAGGGGAGGAATGATTTGTTCAAAAGATTTCCCTTCATAAACTTAATTGATGCACCTTGGTTATGAGACCACAAAATGAGTAGTTTTCCTGTCTATTTCTTACAACTGACAACACGAGAACTAGAGTCATTTTCTATATCCCAGCAAGAAAACTACTGCGCTAACGCGAAGCTCAATCCCTTGCTTGTTTGTTCAGTACTCTTCATAGTAATAATAGCAGTTCCGGTCTTTTCAAAAAGAAGAATCTTTAAAGTCAAGTGGACTTCAAAACTTGCATTCTTTAGGGGCACAGAACACAAAGACCATCGGGAGTTCATTTCAGCTCCGTGAACAGAAGCTGTTCCAGATAATTCTTCAGTTGATCTGGCAACCGAGAAAGCATTCGAGTTCTTTCTCATAAGCGCCTTCTGCTGATCAACACTTACGGAATCTTGAAGAATGAAAGAAATCGGGGAATTACACCAAAAAGTCGAATTTGGTTGTTGACCCCAGTCACCAGTTTTCAGCTGATTCGGAGAGATGGAGCAAGGGAAGCGAAGTTTGCTTCTCAACAATCAACTTGTGTGACTCAAGAAGTCACGTCTGGTAAATCCACCAATCGTCGAATCTGGGCAGAGATAGCCAGGAAAGCAAGATGCTATGAGAGGCAGGGCGGTCTCCTCCATCAAGGATGCTTGCAGGCGCTCTTATGTTTGCTCCAATGCATGTCAAAGGGCTGGCTGGGTACTGGATATGCTAAAGGTATGGATCAATATATGACACACCTGGCTTAGATGCTGCTGGGTCTCGATATCCAACCGGATAGGCAACTAGGTATGTTACTGGGTATTACGCTGTTGGTTGAAATGAATCAATCGGTTATGCCGGTCCTATACCTCTAGGCGTAGATCTTTCATAACCTGGGTGCCCAACCTCCCCCAAGGTCTCATTCGAAGCGGTTAGTCCTCCGAAAGTCAAGCACGTTGTGGAGCAATTCGGGGCTTCCACTATCTTCACTTTCCTCATTCATGTCAGAGAGGTTTTCTGCTGCTGACTCAACATGGTAGCTCTTCTTTCATAGTAGCTCGGTTCTTAGGTGGCTTCCTATCCTATTAGCTCTTAGCTCGTAGCTCTCTTCTTGTAGCTAGGTAGCTAGTGGTTAGGTTGTTATAGACGATATGACGATAGTCTTAGTCTTGTTTATCGTCTTCCCTTATGAGTGGAATACCTCTTCTTTAATCTGCGTGTGCCGGATCTCATAAATAACTTACGCTATTTCCCGGTCATCCTTACCCCTTTCACAGCCGTAGAGAAAGGGGTTTCTTTTGTTTGGAAATCCAGTTTTCGATTGTGAGCGGTTTGTGGTAAATATAGAGTTTACACATTAAGAACAGAACTAGGTCGTCTGAGCTCGTTCCTCAAGCCATACATGGCTGAATAAATCACCCACAGTGGTCTGAAACATACTTTGAACTGAGTTTTTATACTCTTTTGGGCGACCCACTCCTGTTCTAGTCGAACCAGTCGTCTTTTTGTTCGTATCCGGGGCCTTTAAGAGCCAGCAGCTCTTGGAAGCTAAGCTCGTGTCGTAATCGAATTGGTTTGAGAGCTAAGCTCGTGTCGTAATCGAATTGGTTTGAGAGAGTCTTTTTCTTCGTAATCTGGATGAGTGCGCGTCCTTTGTCTGCTGAAAGCCGGGTTGATATTGACGGCTGGAGAACTCTTCGTATCGTACAGAGGTTCCCGAAGACCCCTCACTCAATCGCCGGCTTGACCTTTCATTAGGATAGTGAGAGAGAGCAGGAAAGCAAGTAGCAGTCTAGGCTTTCTTTCCGGCTAGTGCTTTCGATCTAGTATAGTAGGGTTATGCTCTTCGGGTGTCTTATCGGGTTTCCCCAGTACTTACGGTTAGTTTTGGCTCCAGAATCCATTACATATAGTGAGTGTCTGGGGTGTTATCGGATTGGGCAGATTGCCCAGTTGGTAATGTTATTTCGGTCACTGAAAATGAAATCAGTCAACATGGGGCCTACTCTGATTCGATCATTGCTCTTGTTGGTTTTGCTCCCGACTAACCTTTTCACATTATTGGTGTACCCAATAGATGGGTCCCCCTCCAGTGCCTAGCGCGCCTCTGAGCCTTTGAACACTTCATACTAGCGGAACCCTCCACATAATGTGATCAACTTATAATCGACTCACTGACTAAGTGTACGTACCTCGTCTGAAGGGGGTTGCCCTGCTTCAAGGGACTAATATCAAGTATGGAGAGCAAGGCACCGGGATCACTGCATCTAGCAATCAACAAATTGATAGAAGATGGGGAGAGTTTCCCGTTTCCTGTGTGGGGCTAATAATGATAATACACCTGAGGAGAGATTCAAATCATTTTCAAACATACGGTCTGGCACGATCATATTGCAACGCGAATTCCATCAAAAGTCCGGTTGTCCTCTACATAAAAGTGCTCCTCGTCCTGAACATTCAACGCAGGGACTGGTGGCTCACGCCTCACACGACCTACTAGGGTAGGGTTCAATCAAGTGTAATGATTCTTCCAGTCACTGAGATGCCTGCTTTTTTGTTTTGACCGGGATGAACCAACCCGTTTGAACTAGAATGAGCGGAACACACATCCCTAACGAGCTGTAAGCTTCAGAGACGCTTCTTTCGTTTCAGAGCAGGTGGTCCGTTACTAATGAATTCTGGTAGCAACGTATTGAGTGAGCCCGAAATTGATCATGAAAGCCTCTCGATTCAGAGAGGGAAATGCACCAAATATTATGAAACGAGAAAACTATTATAGCTTTTTATTCGATTTTGCATATCCCCTTTCTTTCTCCTGCCAAACAGGGCATGGAGGTGTAAGTGTAGATTTTCTCTACACCGAGCAGTCATCAGTTGATCAAGTGGTTTAAGCAATTCAATCGGTTCCAACGGCAGATCGAGATCGAGTGGTTTACCTTGAATCATAATCGGTTCATCCCGCAGCAAAGGTAAAGGCACCACTATATATCAGTAATGTAGGCGAAGGCAGAGGTCGCCGCAGGATAGGAGGAAGCATCCGAGCAAGCAGTTCCTAATCCAATTGTCGACCCGGACCCCGCCACCAGCATCTCTCCTTTTTAGGAGACCCAATTCTCTCTCTCGATCTACTTTACCGACAAGAGCTCTGAATGAATGAGCAATGAGTTTGATTCTACAAAGTCAAAGCAGAGGAAATAGAATATTCTATAGCCTATAGCTATAGGGCTAGGCTCCGCTCCTCGCTCGAGCTACCAGCTACCTTAGATTTCATTCCTGTTGACTAATCCGAGTCCTTGAGAGCTTAGACGTCAGCGGAGAAGAACTCCGAAGAATTTCATCGACTCCTCCTCTCTTGATGGTATCCAGTTGAAATGGTTGCTGGATTGCCCCTAGTTCAAGCTCTAAGTCAAGCATTCACGCACTAAATACCTCTTACTACGCTCTGGAAAGAAAAATCCCATTTGCCTAATACGTACTACTGTGCAGCAGATGATTTCGCTGCCCCTCCACCAGCTTCTTCTTGGCATCAAGCCAGCCCTTATTCCTTGCATCAACAGGCAATCCCGCATAAAAGAAGGGCTACGGACTTGGCGGATTCAACAAGGGAAAAGGCATCCATTCTAACTGCTCCCATTCCTATGTTGACACCAAGAGAAACAAACCCTGGAGCATTCCTTTTTCATAATCATAAAGGAAGGAAATGCTTAGCTTACTAAACCAGCAACAGCGGAGTAAGCTCCCATATCCGTGAAGGACTGCTTTCCAGCAGAGGAATGAATTCGTCTCCAAATCAATCTCCTAAAAAACTGGCACCTTATTTTCTTTTCTGCATCTGCACCGGAGAACAGGCATCTCATCAGAAGGAAAGGATAGCGCTAAACCAGACGTATTCAGCCTCATGCTCCTAGGTCTGGGATCTTTCCCTTTCTTGGCGAAGAATATGAATTCCCGCTTGGGTCACACAGGCTTGAACTCCTCCGAATTGCTTGAATTCTTTAGAAAAAAAAGAACTCCCTTGAACAACCGCTTTACAGTAGAGGAGGAAAACTTCTCGTTGCTGAGCTTGCCGATAAAGAGTCATATGCTTATTATATAGCAGCTCCGATTCCTTCAACAGAAGTGGCTTTCCTTCCCTCTCCTTCACCGAGAAGGAAGGGCTTATTCTATTCAGAACAAACGCTAAAGAAGGGTAGGGTGGGATCTCTCCTAAAAAAAAGAATTGACCTCGAGCCTGTCCTACTTCTTCTTATCCCGTTCCTGACCCTGAGTGGAGAGGTTGGCCTTGAGCCCGGTATTCATTGATCACAGCAACAACAGAAAAGACCAGCAGCGGCTTCCCGAAACCGTATTGCTATTCCTTCCCTTTACCTTCCTTCTACTTTGACCTTCTACTAGCAATTCCGACAACAGGTGAAATAGCGGACCTTATTCCGACGGAGCTTCTTCTTTTCTTATGTCTTATGAAAGTGGCAACGGATCCATCTTCTTTCGCTCCTAAATAAAGAGTTCCTCCGAGTTGAAAGAAGAGTTTACATCTTCTATTTCAGAGACAGCAGGGAATGAGCTAGCAAAGTCAGGCCTTGAGCTAGAACAGCGGATTCCTCCTCTCCTTAACTCCTTTTCTTTTCGAGCTAAGAATCAACTTACAAAAAGAGCTACCGATACCTCCTCTAACAAATCCTAGGAGCTATACCGCGGAAAGCACAGTAACTTGGGAAAGCGAAGCACGGAAAGCATTTGACCCAGAATTCACCTCTCTTTCTACTCTCCGTTCTCATTCTACGATTTCAACTATTCTTTATTATAGATAGAAGAGTGAAAGCAGAATTCGAAAGCAATTCTTTTTCTTCCTTGGCCCCAGCTACCTCTGAGTTCAGAGTCGCCAAGCCGCAAGGAAAGAGGTCAAGTAGAATCAATCTCTACGCTAGGATGACTAAGAGATTGAAGTTCCGATCAAAGCTTCTGAAAGAAGACAGACTTGGGAGCAGGGCCCTGAGCCTTTCTCCTGGCGAGGAAGAATTGAATGACTTTTCCAGGTATTCCTTTTCTTATAGGTAGATATCGTCAGGTTAAGGAGCAATACATGGAACTGCTTCGGTTGACCTTCTTTCGGTGGTAGCATGCTTTGAATAAAGAATTTCCTTCTTCTCTCGCTGCGCACCTCCGAAATGGAATTATGAAATTAGTGGCTAGCTTTTTTTTTACTAGCTGTTAATTCTTCTTCAGCTCCTCCGGGATCAGGGCATCCAATCACAGGCTCAAGGCCCATCTCTTCGAAACCAAACCCAGAGTTGAAGAAAGAACTCCGAGTGAACAATAATAACAAGAATTGCCATAGTTTCTTAGTCTTGAGACAACCACCGGAAACTCCTAAATCGATGATTCTTGGCCTTCCGAAAGTGACTGCCCTAAGGTAAGGCTTACTACTTAAGGGCTTCTCCCTTCTAGCCTAGCTAAGACTACCAGCTTCTTCTCGGCATCAACTCATTCCTGGTCTGGGAACAAGAGCCATCACAGCTTATCCCTCAGGTGACTCAACTGGGTCACTTCTTAGGGTTACGCCTTTTCCTAATGGCCTTACTACAACAGCTGAAATGGCCATTCAAGCTCCCTTTATTCATTCCTTCAACCCGTATGGATGTTCTTAAATTGAAAGATGGCTCCTCTTCACTGGCTTTCTAGTCTTTGCATCCACTTGGCTACTCGAGTCTTGGCTTGGCCACACTCTAATAAGTTCCCATCCCATCTCCTTTTTTTTCATAAAACAATACTGGACTTGGCTTCGTTCACTCCACAATCATTGAATCCGGATCCGGAAGAAAATCTCTATCTTATCGTGAGCCCTAGAATCAGTTTGCCTAAAATCACTTGATGGAACAGGCGGGGAGCGTTAGGCGGGCTCTGTACTCTAGGGCGAGGTCACTTCACACTGGTTAGCAAGAGGTGAGGTAGCGCTTACCATTCTTTGTGATTGCTTATTCGAAGTAGGCCGACTTTATGATATGAAAAGTGGCTAAAAAGCTCCATCCGGCAAAGAGAAGAAACAAGCCCTTCTTTTGCACTTCCCTCACTGTGTCAATTTATGCTAGAGCACCACCTATTCTTTTACAAAAGATAGACAGACGGGTCTTCAGGTGTCACCAATGTCCGATCTTCGGATGCTTGGCTATCTCGGATGCTCTTTTTTACTAAGGGATGCGAGAAAAGAAGCTGGGACAGGAAGGGATGTTGGAACATCACTCCTAGGAACTATAACAGATGTCATCACCTCATTAGGGGGAGGATGCTGGTTATTAATAAACTATATTTGCGCCTTGAATCGGATTTGCTTGAATAGGCTCTGATTCTCAATTAACGAGGTCAACTAAAGGTGCCGACTTTACCTTTTTGCTTCTGGAACAAAATCCCCTGTCTCTTAATCACCCCTAGGAAGAAGCGCTTTAGTTATCGATCTCAATCAACACGTGCTACTTCAAGGTGAACAACTATGGGCGCTGGTGCTGAAGAAACTAATGACTCAGATGCTGAAGACGGGAATGCTTCTATGGAATAGCCTCCGTTGCCGGTTCTACTTATCATTCCGTTCTGTCACGATGTGCTTTATCTTCACCTCCTGGAGCTGGATAAGTATGGAGCTCTTCTGAGCAGAGTGAGTTCCGTAACATGGACTGCCTCGGAGCAAGGCCCTAGGTAGATGGTACGCTTCGCCTCCTTTGTTAGAGTGAGAAAAGACCACGGAAGGGGCTGTTCTCTTTGCCAGAGCTGCATTATATTCATTGAGATTTCCTAAGGGCAAAGTGACGTCTGTAGCAAAGGCGGGAAAGGTCCCGGAGAGAGCTGATTGACCATAAATTTTCTCGGGTCTTTGGCTCTTTCGCCAGCTGTGAATGCCGTATTGGCTTTAGCAAAGCCTTTTCTTTTGAGGTATGTAGAGAATCTCAAAGCTTGCCGAGGGGATAGCGATCGACGCACTCCCTGAGTTGAAGGGCGCAAGGGCTGTAGCATTCTTTCTAGGAGGTCTCTTTCTCTCTAGCTTTCTTACTAGTGCCGCAGCTAATGCTAACTTCAACGTATTGTCGTAAAAATAAGAACTAAGAAAGCAAGAATCCGGAAATGACTTTAGCGAGAGCTGCTGTAGGTATTTGGAAATGGAAAGAGTTTTTCAGTTCTTCGATCCCCGCTCACTTCGCTAATGCTTCTCCTGCGCTTGACTGAAAAAGGAGATCCCAGACTTTCTAATCAATTCAAAGAGATGGCGCTTCCACTAGCTTTCTTCATAGATGAGATGAAGGCATCCGCCGATCAGACGATTTTCACGTCTTCGAACTGCTTGCTATCTTCAGAATGTGGAATAATAGACTAATTAATCAGAAAAGAAAGGGAGAAGAGCATATCCCTTGCCCTTCTTAGCCCTCCTTTTGCTTCCCTTACTTTCCATGTGGGGCTAGGTACGCGAAGGCTTATCCTCAACTGAGCTCATCTTCTTCATTGGCACCGAAAAGAGAGATCGTCCAATGGCGTCATAGAAGATAGTTAGACCTAACCCCATGAACTGAAGGAAGGGTAGGACTCTGACCGTACTTTCCGAGAGTAGACAATTCAAATAATGCCCCTCCGTAACCTAACTAGGACATGAGCACGGAACCTGTAGCTTCTCTTTTTCCATTGCCCTCATCGACTGGGAGTTTCCCGCGCTTTTTCTTTGTTTTGTTGAAGACAGCTGCCTGCGGCGCAGCTACGGTACGGACTTTATTTGAGGAGTGAGTGAAAGGCAATTCAAGTAGATTGGATTTCTCCTCTATCCCATCCTGACTCGTCCATTAACCCTCGCAACCGCCCTGGCAAGCTGTCTTATAGCTGTGAAAAAGGCATATCGGGAAATCTGTCCCTTTCTTGTCTAATATCTAAAGAGAATGGGAGACAGGATAGACTGTTCCCCCGAATCAATGAAATTAGATGCAGCTGCTCCCTCTCGTCGTCCAAGAACAATAGAAAGAGAGTGGCTAGCGCTCCCTCCGCTGAGACCTGTTGGCCGTCAACTGCTTCAACTGCAGATGCGGCTGAGCTAGATGTGCCATCAATAGCGAAGGAAGTGGCTGACGAAGCTCCTCTTCATAGACACATGTGGAATCCGTCCCTTTCAGCCCCTGAACCTAATGAATGGTACGCTGAGGCTTCTCCTTCCCCTGAAATCGGCCGTAAACAGACACTGCTTGAAGACAAGAAAGGTTGGGACAAAGACCTCTATTTCAAATCTCGTAGGAAGTGGAAAGGAAGTAGCTTGTGCTTGGCGTGCTCGCGAGCTCCGAAGCTGATGAAAGATTGAATTAACCTCGGGAACTCGTGAAAGCAGTTTCACTAATGGCCGAAGTCCTTCTTCGCGCACAGCCAGACCTTCTGCTCGATTCTTTCTTGCCTCAGCTGGGAAGAAGGCTGGAATCTCTCTCTCCCAGAATGTGATCTCTTTCTCTTCACTCCCCCTCCCCTTTTCATGTAAGGAGCCAAACAAAAAAGTTGACTTGCGGGCCAGCGATCTCACGAAGCTCCTCTCTAGTTAAAAAAGAATAGGACTACCCCTGCTACGAACATTCACATTCCCCAGCTTGAATCTACCCATAAACACGCGAAATCCCATCACATCAAACCTAAGAAGAAGAAAACCTTGACGACTTCTTTTTGGCCTCCTTTTACATTTACAATGGGATTCAGACAAGGAGAGACATGCAGACTGATTCTCTTTTCTTACGTGAATGAGATACTACTGAAATGCAGATAGCTTTAACTCCTTCTTCCTTCTAGTAGGACTTAATACCGCCAATTAGTGCTTCAATCGGGCTTTTGGCTTTCTCCTTTTATACCGCTCCTGCCTTCCCTTTTGGGTACGAGTTTCAATTGGGAGAACTTGAACTAGCTAGGACGCCCTTGTTTGGGGCTTTAATTAAATGGATTAGCCTACCAGGCCTAAAAGTTTAGAAAAGTCCTTTCTTTCTATTCATAGAGAATCAATCCTCGGAATCGACGCACCTTCTAATTCTAATACTGTTTCCTTTAGGAGCGGAAATGACGACATCTACTATTCCATCAAAGAGCCTAGTCGTCCTAAGCCCTTCTAGTTCATCTGCATCAGCTAATATCGAACGCCTGTTGTGCCCCGAGAATGGTCTGTTTCGGGCTATCCTTCATATCTTAAGGCAGTTCAGTTACTTGCATCAACAGGAAAGTATTCATTCCCTACTTTCGCTCCTAGGCTTTCGGGAAAGCAAAGAGACTTCTACTGTTCTAGCTGTTGTCGGAACTGTTCAAGAATCCACTGTGGCACTTTCGGAAGGGGGAATCAGACTAGGCTGTCACTGTTCTAGAAGAGGAAGCGTAACTG